ATAAAAGATCTTCCTATGTTATACTATTCAATTCTTGACGATGAGTTGATTTGATAGTGCAGATATTGTTATTCATGATATTGATCCGATTCAATATCATCGAGATGTAATTCATCCCATTGAATTTACAAGCGAAAGATTTATTATCTCTATGGGATTAACTCCCGAGTTATTGTTAATTAAAGAAAAATGAAACAATGAGATTATGGAAGTAAATATTCTCGCATTTATTGCTACTGCACTGTTTATTCTAGTTCCTACCGCTTTTTTACTTATAATATACGTAAAAACAGTCAGCCAAGGTGATTAATTTGAATTAAACTTGACTTTTTTGTTCTTATCAAAAATTGAACAGAAGAAAGGGATTCAAATTTCGCGTCTTATGAAATGGGCAAACTAGAATTAGCCGTATTCTATGAGATACCATAGTATGGTAGAAAGAAATATCTGAATCTTTCTACCATACTATCCATACTATAACTACTATAATGTTATTGTAGTCTATAAGGGTGTATTGTAATGCAAGTTAATTTAATAGAGATCAATCTACAATAGTATCGTCATATTCCTATATATCGGTGTATATATATGGATATCAATTTCATATTATATATATTAATGTATATAGTGCCCCCTATTTCTTTGCTTTATACATCTGTCTTGTATTTAACTTTATACATCTGTCTTGTATTTAATTTGTGTTGATTTCAATCAATTAGAAATGATCGAAAAGCGACTCGTACGATTCTAATTCCCGGATTGCTGATTATTTTCAATATGAATCCCGATCAAAAGAATCAAAGGCCTCTTCGATGAGTATAATAAAAGAAAATAATCTTTTTATTAGCATTCCGACGAAGAAGTCATTGATCGATCAGTTGACAGATGATCCATGGAAACTTCTTCGGATTTCTAAAAAAGGGGGAAAGGGTTAGTAAACCTCGTCAATTTTTAACGTTTGAACAGTGAGTTCAATAAAACAAACACAACATAAATAAAATTTCCAAAATATTAAAACAAACAGTAAGTGCGCAATATGTGACTCGCCCAAGACAATATTTTAGTCTGTGTAGTATCGGGTTAGACAACTACTATGTCTGTGTTGTTTCCGATAGAAAATGTGTATCTACGTAATGTAATAACAGAACTATTTTATCTTTGAATAATAAAAGGAGAAACAAAAAAGTAAAATAAAAAAATGAAGCTCTTCCTCACGGTCCATATCTAATTTTGGTAAGAGTCGGTTCATCGAAATAGAAAATTGATCAAGAATTCAGTTGGAATAAATTTACTACCATTTGTATTTCTTTTACTTTGTATTCTTTTTACTTTCGAAATACGAACACGGAAATTATTTAAATATTTGTTTGATTGAAAGAGTTTTATTCATATATATTATTCATAAACTACAGTACTACACTAAAACCCAAGAAAATTTGGAAATGCGGATATTTTTTATTTCTATTTCAATTTAAAAATTGAATTTTAAATTGAAATAGTGTTGAAATAGTAAAATTTCAATTAAAAAAAGGCTTTTCGGAACTGAAATATTTATAATAAAAAAAAATGGATACAGTTTAATTACTAAACTCAATTAGTAGTATTTCTAGAGTCCACTTCTTCCCCATACTACGAGTGAAAGGGAAAATGTAAAGACTACCATTAAAGCAGCCCAAGCGAGATTTACTATATCCATGTGAATTATGTCCCCTATCTCTATGAAGGAATTATTGAATTATTGTTCACTAATAAATAATAGTGGAATCACTGACGCAGAGTCAAAAAGTAATTCTGACCTAACATTGTTGATGAAGCAATCCAATAAATCCAATTATAACTTCTAAGAAGGTCTTAAAAAATTTCGAGTATAATCAGAAAAGGTTAAGCACAAGCAAAATATGTGGAGACCCCCTTGGAAGTATCAAAGAAATGATACTAATATGTAGAAATAATAAAAATCTATTCTTTCTTTTGTTGCCCTTCATTAAGTTAAGTAAAAACTTATAGAAGGATAGTAGATCACTACTAGCCCATACCCTATTTCTTTCCCATTTTGTTCTGATCTAATCCTTACCGTCTCTTTAATTGTCTCTATGAAAACAATCGGAGGGCGTCTTATTATGTTCTATTCTTGACTAGAGGTTAACGAAAAAAGAATAAAAGTATCTAAGTAAAAGCTAATTACCCATTCAATCGAATTAATATTGATTGAATGCCAGAGTACTCAAAGACTTTGATGAATATGTATACTAAAGTATCTTCTGGCCTTTTCATAACTAAAAAAGGGATTCTATTTCCGTCCTGCTATCCAATCTAATTCAAAACCCGGCTCGTAGACACTCCATTGCTAATGGAAGGACTATCAGGATTTAGCATATCAGTTTCCTCCGTTTGCTTCCGCTGGAAAGAATTTTCCAAATTATATCAGCAAAACAGAAGAAGGTATGTCGATTCTTTTGGTGATTAGGCGACACCCGGATTTGAACTGGGGAAAAAGGAT